AAATGGATGGTTTTGTGTCTATTACCAGTTCTTCCTCCTGAGTTGAGACCAATTTATCATATAGATGAGGATAAACTGGTGACCTCGGATATTAATGAAATCTATAGAAGAATTATCTATCGGAATAATACTCTTACAGATCTATTAACAACAAGTATAGCTACGCCAGAAGAATTAATAATATCTCAGGAAAAATTGCTACAAGAAGCAGTGGATGCACTTCTTGATAATGGAATCTGCGGACAACCAATGAGAGATGATCATAATAGAGTTTACAAGTCGCTTTCAGATGTAATTGAAGGCAAAGAAGGAAGAGTTCGCGAGACTCTGCTTGGTAAACGCGTCGATTATTCAGGGCGGTCAGTGATTGTCGTGGGCCCTTCACTTTCATTACATCGATGTGGATTGCCTCGCGAAATAGCAATAGAACTTTTCCAGGCATTTGTAATTCGTGACCTAATTAGAAAACATCTTGCTTCGAACATCGGAGTTGCTAAGAGTCAAATTCGTAAAAAAAAACCAATTGTATGGGAAATACTTCAAGAAATTCTGGATGACCATCCTGTATTGCTGAATAGAGCGCCTACTCTGCATAGATTAGGCATACAGGCATTCCTCCCCATTTTAGTAGAAGGGCGCGCTATTTGTTTACACCCATTAGTTTGTAAGGGCTTCAATGCGGACTTTGACGGGGATCAAATGGCTGTTCATGTGCCTTTATCTTTGGAGGCTCAAGCAGAGGCACGTTTACTTATGTTTTCTCATATGAATCTTTTGTCTCCAACTATTGGAGATCCCATTTCTGCACCAACTCAAGATATGCTTAGTGGACTCTATGTCTTAACGAGTGGAAATCGTCGGGGTATTTGTGTAAATAGGTATAATCCGTGTAATGGTAGAAACTATCAAAATGAAGATAATAACTATAAGTATACAAAAAAAAAAGAACCGTTTTTTTGTAACGCCTATGATGCAATTGGAGCTTTTCGGCAAAAACGAATCAATTTAGGTAGTCCTTTGTGGCTGCGGTGGCGACTAGATCAACGCGTTATTGCTGCAAGAGAAACTCCCATTGAAATTCACTATGAATCTTTGGGGACCTATTATGAGATTTATGGACACTATCTAATAGTAAGAAGTATAAAAAAAGAAATTCTTTATATATATATTCGAACCACTCTTGGGCATATTTCTCTTTATCGAGAAATAGAAGAAGCCATACAGGGGTTTTGGCAGGGCTGTTGTAATTCTATGCTACCAGCGGGAATTCGAGTCTCGCCGGGTTAACTAGGACTATAAAATTGCGGAATTTCTACGTGAATCAAGATCTAGAAAAGGAAGTTGTCCAATCACTGACTCAAACCCATTGTCAAATTCTACTCAGCGCAATATGGAGGTACTGATGGCAGAACGGCCCACTCAGGTCTTTCACAATAAAGTGATAGACGGAACTGCCATGAAACGACTTATTAGTCGATTTATTGATCACTATGGAATAGGATATACATCACATATCCTGGATCAAGTAAAGACTCTGGGTTTCCGACAAGCTACCGCCGCATCCATTTCATTAGGAATTGATGATCTTTTAACAATACCTTCTAAAAGATGGCTAGTTCAAGACGCTGAACAACAAAGTTTTATTTTGGAAAAACACCATCATTATGGGAATGTACACGCGGTAGAAAAATTACGTCAATCGATCGAGATCTGGTATGCCACAAGTGAATATTTGCGACAAGAAATGAATCCTAATTTTCGGATGACCGATCCTTTTAATCCAGTCCATATAATGTCTTTTTCGGGAGCCAGAGGAAATGCATCTCAGGTACATCAATTAGTAGGTATGAGAGGATTAATGTCGGATCCCCAAGGTCAAATGATTGATTTACCCATTCAAAGCAATTTACGCGAAGGACTCTCTTTAACAGAATATATTATTTCTTGCTACGGAGCCCGTAAAGGAGTTGTGGATACCGCTATCCGAACATCAGATGCAGGATACCTCACGCGCAGACTTGTTGAAGTAGTTCAACACATTGTTGTACGTCGAACAGATTGTGGCACCGTCCGAGGTATTTCTGTAAGTCCTCGAAATGGAATGATGACCGACAGGATTTTTATCCAAACATTAATTGGGCGTGTATTAGCGGATCATATATATATAGGTTCGCGATGCATTGCTACTAGAAATCAAGATATTGGGGTTGGACTTGTTAATAGATTCATAACTTTTAGAGCACAACCAATCTCTATTCGAACCCCCTTTACTTGTAGGAGTACATCTTGGATTTGTCAACTATGCTATGGCCGAAGCCCAGCTCACGACGACCTGGTTGAATTGGGAGAAGCTGTAGGTATTATTGCAGGTCAATCTATTGGAGAACCAGGTACTCAATTAACATTAAGAACTTTTCATACCGGCGGAGTATTCACAGGGGGTACTGCAGAACATGTCCGAGCCCCTTCTAATGGAAAAATAAAATTCAATGAGGATTTGGTTCATCCGACACGTACACGTCATGGACATCCTGCTTTTCTATGTTCTAGAGACTTGTATGTAACTATTGAAAGTGAAGATATTATACACAATGTGTGTATTCCGCCCAAAAGTTTTCTTTTAGTTCAAAACGATCAATATGTAGAATCAGAACAAGTCATTGCTGAGATTCGCGCGAGAACATCCACTTTGAATTTGAAAGAGAAGGTTCGAAAACATATTTATTCTGACTCAGAAGGCGAAATGCACTGGAATACCGATGTGTACCATGCACCTGAATTTACATATGGTAATATTCATCTCTTACCAAAAACAAGTCATTTATGGATATTATTAGGGGAGCCCTGGAGATCCAGTCCAGGCCCCTGTTCGATCCACAAGGATCAAGATCAAATGAACGCTTATTCTCTTTCTGTTAAGCGAAGATATATTTCTAACCCCTCAGTAACTAATAATCAAGTGAGACACAAATTTTTTAGTTCGTATTTTTCTGGTAAAAATCAAAAAGGAGATAGGATTCCTGATTATTCAGAACTTAATCGAATGACATGTACCGGTCGTTGTAATCTCAGAAATCCAGCCGTTCTCGAGGGGAATTCGGATTTATTGGCAAAGAGGCGAAGAAATAGAGTCATCATCCCACTCGAATCGATTCAAGAGGGCGAGAACCAATTAATACCTTCTTCAGGTATCTCAATTGAAATCCCCCGAAATGGTATTCTCCGTAGAAATAGTATTCTTGCTTATTTGGACGATCCTCGATATATAAGAAAGAGCTCGGGACTTACTAAATATGAGACTAGAGAACTGAATTCAATCGTTAATGAAGAGGAGTTGATTGAGTATCGAGGAGTCAAGGTATTTTGGCCAAAATACCAAAAGGAAGTAAATCCGTTTTTTTTTATTCCCGTGGAAGTCCACATTTTGGCCGAATCTTGTTCCATAATGGTACGGCACAATAGTATTATTGGGATAGATACACAAATCACTTTAAATAGAAGAAGTCGGGTAGGTGGATTGGTCCGAGTGAAGAAAAAAGCAGAAAAAATTAAACTAATAATCTTTTCTGGAGATATCCATTTTCCTGGAAAGACAAACAAGGCATTCCGATTGATACCACCAGGAGGGGGAAAACAAAATTCCAAAGAATACAAAAAATTGAAAAATTGGCTCTATATCCAACGAATGAAACTTTCCAGGTATGAAAAAAAATATTTTGTTTTGGTTCAACCTGTAGTCCCATATAAAAAAACGGATGGTATAAATTTAGGAAGACTTTTCCCACCGGATCTCTTGCAAGAAAGTGATAATCTACAACTTCGAGTTGTCAACTATATCCTTTATTACGACCCAATTCTTGAAATTTGGGACACAAGTATTCAATTAGTTCGGACTTGTTTAGTGTTGAATTGGGACCAAGACAAAAAGATCGAAAAGGCCTGTGCTTCCTTTGTTGAAATAAGGACAAATGGTTTAATTAGAGATTTTCTAAGAATCGACTTAGCGAAGTCACCTATTTTGTATACCGGAAAAAGAAATGATCTGTCGGGTTCAGGATTAATCTCTGAGAATGGATCAGATCGCGCTAATGTCAATCCGTTTTCTTCCATTTATTCCTATTCCAAGGCAAGGATTCAAGAATCCCTTAATCCAAATCAAGGAACTATTCATACGTTATTGAATCGAAATAAGGAATCTCAATCTTTGATAATTTTGTCATCATCCAATTGTTCTCGAACAGGCCCATTCAACGATGTAAAATCTCCCAATGTGATAAAAGAATCAATCAAAGAGGACCCCCTAATTCCAATTAGGAATCCGTTGGGCCCCTTAGGAACAGGCTTTCCAATTTATAATTTTGATTTCTTGTCCGATTTAATAACCCATAATCAAATCTTGGTAACTAACTATTTGCAACTTGACAATTTAAAACAGATTTTTCAAATACTTAAATATTATTTACTGGATGAAAAAGGTAAAATTTATAATCCCTATTCCTGCAGTAACATCATTTTGAATCCATTCAATTTGAATTGGTATTTTCTGCATTACAATTGTTGTGAAGAGACATCTACAATCGTTAGTCTTGGGCAGTTTCTTTGTGAAAATGTATGTATAGCCAAAAAAGGACCGCATTTAAAATCGGGTCAAGTTCTAATTCTTCAAGTTGACTCTGTGGTAATACGATCAGCTAAGCCTTATTTGGCTACTCCAGGAGCAACTGTTCATGGACATTATGGGGAAATCCTTTACGAAGGAGATACATTAGTTACATTTATATATGAAAAATCAAGATCTGGTGATATAACGCAAGGTCTTCCAAAAGTGGAACAGGTGTTAGAAGTGCGTTCGATTGATTCAATATCGATGAATCTCGAAAAGAGGATTGAGACTTGGAACAAATGTATAACAAGAATTCTTGGAATTCCTTGGGCATTCCTGATTGGTGCTGAGCTAACTATAGTGCAAAGTCGTATCTCTTTGGTTAATAAGGTTCAAA